GAAAATACCGGATCCCCGCCTACACAAGAAAATTGCTGATAAAACTCCAAAATGGCATTTTCTTTTGACCCAATTTTTTTTTTTTCCTTATCGGTCAGGAAAGACAAGAAAATTTCAGGGTAGCAAACATTCTCTAGAATTTCTCTTAGATTCGAACCCATAGCTGATGATAGAACTAGAATAGATATTTTCTGTTTCCTACTTACACGAGCCCATATCCTTGCTTTTCTATCAATCTCTAATTCTAACCTCCCCCCCCAATCTGATATTATGGTACCAGTATAGACCGAAATTCCGTTATGATCCAATTCTGATCGATAATAGATACCGGGGCTTTGCAATATTTGATTGATCACAATTCTGTATATTCCATTTACTATAGAAGTTCCGAGGGAGTTCATTAAAGGAATGTTTCCAATAAAAATTGTTTGTTCTTGCATATCCTTACTGGTTTTCCAAATTAATCCTGCGGATACATATAATTCAGAAGAATATGTGAGTGATTCATATACAGCATCCCTTTCTTTTATCAACGGTTCCACCAATTGATATGTTTCCACAAATAATTGAAATTCAATTTCTTGATCTGTATCTTCAATTTTTGGAAACTTATAAAGTTCTTCTGTTAAGCCCCGATACATGAACCCACAAAATCCCTCAAATTGTATCTGATTCAACCCAGGTATTGTAGACATTTCCCCATTTGCATCCCCGAGCATTTTGAATTTCCCATTTATCAAAAAAATCCCATTCTTTTCTCATTCTTCATCGAATCATATGAATCGATCTAATAATGATGGAATTGAATTTCTATTCTGTTTACTGAATCACATGAAATTTTATCTAACTCCATATACCATATAATATATATGGAATGTATGAAATATGAAATGCGTATGAACGGAAGAAGAAAAATTAGACTCAAATTTGAATTTCTATTTTATAACAAACAGATACAGAAAAGAATTGATAAATGCCATTTAGCCTTATGGAGTTTTGTATAGAATAAAAAAAAAAAAAAGAATAATTCAATTTCTACCATTATTATGATATTACATATTCCAATCCGATTGAATACCAGAAAAATGAATTCCTGATTTGATCTGTTCGTTGAGATAAAGACAAAATAATCATAAAATATATATAGGGAGAGAGTTGATTTTTCTAGCACTTAATTTTTTCTTTTCATAGATTCCATTGTTCAAAAAATGATTCGCAGAGAAGAGAGATGTTTTTACCCACTTTTTAGTTTTTTTATTTTTTAGTAGAATATTTAGAATATGATTGAAGTGCGTACGAAAAGAGGGCTTGTATTTATTAAACATGTGCAGATATAGCATTTCTATTTATATATGTCTTTCCTCTTTTCTTTTTATTCCATTATAGCGCTCTAGTGGAGACAACACATGGCGTGCTCTATCAAAAATTCTATTTTTTCTTTAATTTTAAAATTGAAATCTATTCAATGCAAAATTGAAACACGATAATTTCTTGCTGATTCCCTATGGACATCATATCTAGATAGATAAAATACCTCATTAGATAACTATAGCTGTGTAACAACTTATGTTCTGGGGTTTACATAGACTCATAATTGCTGTTATATTATAATTATAATATAATAATATAATTGAAATTAAGAATTAAGAAAGTTTTTTTTATTGAAAAAAAAAAAAAAAATAAATACTGATTAGTTATGTATCCATTTTTTTTTTCTTATACCATTAGAAAAAGACAAGTGAAGAAGAGAAGAATCGTCCATAAATTTGCAGTCAATAGTTAATAGTTAATGGTTCCAATTTATTTGTCCTGAATTTTGACTTTTGTAACTGAGAATCAAAATTTTCTTTTTCAATAGAAAAGAAAAAAGAAAGGGAAAGTTTTTAGATATTGTGTGTCTTGAGATACTATAACCAATTGAAGGTATGGATCCAATGTAAAAATAAAAAGGGGATACTCTCATTTTTTTGTTTGTAGCCTTTTGGCGACATGGCCGAGCGGTAAGGCGGGGGACTGCAAATCCCTTATTCCCCAGTTCAAATCCGGGTGTCGCCTGATCAACAAAAAACTCGAAATCCTATATTCTGTTTTGCTGATATAACTCGACAAATTTTCTCCAGCAAAAACAAGTGTAAGAAAAGGACTCTTGATACTTTCTTGATTATAAACTTCCGGAGGTTTTGTTTTCTAAAGTGTTGTAAATCCTTACGTCTAGGATTCAAGTAAAAACTAGAGTAGTGGAAGGGAATCAGTAAATCTTGATATGGTACCCCTCCCCTACTAATGGAGGGACTACTAGCGGAGTCTTGAATTAGATTGGATAACGGGAGTATCTAATTAACTAATGAATGGTTGTAGAAGGGTTGGAAGATACTTTGTATACAGACTGATGAAAGTCTCTGAGTGTTCAGGCATCCAATTAATATTAGATTGGATGGATAATTGGCTTTTACTTAATAAGGGACACAAAAAGAAAGAATAAGTCTTATTATTGCTACATGTGAGTAACATTCTTTTGATACTTCCAAAAGGGTTACTGCGTATTTTGCTTGTGCTTTTGTGCTTAATGGTTCTCGATTTTACTAGAAATCATATAAGAACTTGTTATAAGCGGATTTATTGAAGTGTTTCATCAACGGTGGTGTGTCAGAATTCCCTTTTCTTTTTGACTCTGCGCCGGTAATTCCACTATTATTAGTGAACAATAATGGAAAAATTCCTTCATATTTGTTTCATATTCATAGAGATAGGGGACATAATACACATGGATATAGTAAGTCTTGCTTGGGCTGCTTTAATGGTAGTCTTTACATTTTCCCTTTCACTCGTAGTATGGGGAAGAAGTGGACTCTAGGGGTATTCCTAATTGGGTTGAGGAATCAAACCGTATCAATTGCTTTCTAGATCGTTTTGCAAAGCCTTTTTTTTTTTTACTATTTTATTAGTCTTCATTTCGAAATTCTTGGATTCTAGTGGAGTAATGTATTCTATGAATAATATAGATGAATAATACCCTTTCAATCAAAATCAAACAAACATTTCAATAATTCCCATGTTCGTATTTCGAAAGTAAAAGGGATCCGCAATTTATTAAATTATAAAAAAAAAAGAATTCTTCCTAAATTATCTATTTTGATGAACCAGCTCTTACCAGAGTTATATATGGACAATGAGAGACAAGGAACCCCCCCCCCCTTTTTTTTCTGTATTTGCTTGTTTTTATTTCCTTCCCTCTTTACTGTTCAAAGAGAAAAAAAAGTACTTCTTTTATTTAATTAAGATCTTGCCTTAGTGTAGTCACATATTGCACACTTACCCCCTGTTTTATTTATTATTTTAGGAATTTCATTTATGCCATGCTTTATTGACTCATTTCATATCATGGATCAAAGAAAAGAAGTTAAATTAAAATAAAAATCGGTAGGGTATACCCCTTTTTCGAAACGAAATACGAAGAAAAGTTACCATAGAACTCTTTGGATCATCTGTCAACTGCTCAATGAATTACTTCTTTGGAATGTTAAAAAAAAAAAGATTACTTGGTTTTCTTTTTTTTTTTATTAAATTATTAAATTAATATATGCCTATTCCATTCCATTTTTCCTTCATTTATGATTATTTTCAATATGAATCTCGGTATCCATCAAAAGAATCAAATCCATGAAATGAAAGAATTAGAAAATCGTAAGACTTGCCTTTCAATTATTTCAGATTGATTGAAATCAACACAAATAAAATAGATCAAGCGAAGAAATAAAATTGAGATACTATGTACATTACATATATTTAATTGATATCGACATGTATGAAGATACATATTGTAGATTCATCTATATTAAGCTTGTATCTTTATACATTACAATAATAGATATAGATAGTATGGTAGAAAGATTCATATTTTTTTTCTACCATACTATCGATTTTTATAGGATACTGCTGATTCTAGTCCATTCATTTTATTTAAGACGTGAAATTGGAATCCTTTTTTTCTTAAATCCTTGATAAAAAATAAAAAGTCAAGTTTCATTCAAATTAATCACTTTGACTGACAGTTTTTACGTATATTATAAGTAAAAAAGCGGTAGGAACTAGAATGAACAGCGCTGTAGCAATAAATGCGAGAATATTTACTTCCATAATTTCATTGTTTTTTTTTTACTTCGCAATAACTCGGGATTTAATCCCATAGAGATGAAAAATTTGTCGCTTGTAAATTCAATGCGATGACTTACATTTCAATGACATCGAATCGGATCAATATCATGAATAACAATATCTAAGCTATCAAATCGATTCACCGTCGAGAATTGAATAGTATAACATAGGAAGATCTTTTATCCACACCGAATACAAAATTGGATTCCTGGTCCAATCAAAAGAATTCCTTTCCTTTATTTATATATATTCTTTTCCACTCTTTCTTTTCGATAATCTACCGCCTTCCTTGTACAATCATCTGATAATGTATCATCTGACTGCTTTTCCACTTTCACCGTTTACAAATAGTTTACAAATAAACCCCAACAAAAAATAGAAAGGAAAAAAGAAATAAAAAAAGGATATCGTTGGGAATGAAATTCTGTCATTTGTATCCCCTTTCACAGAAAATGGAGGGATCAATTGATGTATTTTTTTTATTGTATCCGTCGGGACTGACGGGGCTCGAACCCGCAGCTTCCGCCTTGACAGGGCGGTGCTCTGACCAATTGAACTACAATCCCAGGGAAATAAAGAAAAGTGTACAGCATAGATATTCTTATGATTTCATTCAAGCCATTTTCTATTTAGATTTTAGATTCGAATCGCCGTGTTGTAACAAAAAAAGGCGCGAGTGATATATTGATATCCATACGGGTATGCACTTTAGTGAGAGCGACGCGGATTACTAGTTACTAGTAATCCTTTCGTTATTGCCAAATAAATCGATCGATAATCAATTTTAAAATGAAAAAAAGAGTCTTTTTTGTTTACTTTACTCTTTCTTTTCATTAAACTTTATA